GAATTGTGTAATCGTCAATTATTGACACCGGTAACCGACCTAAAGCAATTTGATTATAATTGAATTCGTGACGATTATAAGTAGAAAGTTCATATTCTTCAGTCATTGATAAACAATTTGTTGGACAATACTCAACGCAATTACCACAAAATATACAGATTCCAAAATCAATACTGTAATTAAGTAATCGTTTCTTTCGAATATCCGTTTCCAATTTCCAATCAACAACGGGTAAATCTATAGGACATACACGAACACATACTTCACAAGCAATGCATTTATCAAATTCAAAGTGGATTCGTCCTCGGAAACGTTCCGATGTGATCAATTTTTCGTAGGGGTATTGAATAGTTACAGGTAAACGATTCGCGTGGGACAAGGTAATCATGAAACCTTGACCAATGTACCTTGCAGCTCGTATTGTTTGTTGACCAAAATTCATGAACTCAGTTACCATAGGAAACATATCGTAAATATCTATAAAAAATTTTATACTTGTTTCTTTCTCTTGTTTGAGACAAGTTGGGAATATGGAATATTCTATTCCTTTACAGTGAAAGAAGTTGGAATGAAGTTGTTAATAATAGATTCCCTAGAGAAATCGGTAAAAGAAATTTCCATCCAAGATTTAATAGTTGGTCCATTCTGAGTCTCGGTAAAGTCCATCTTGTTGCAATAGAAATGAACAAGAACAAATAAGTTTTAGCTAATGTAATAAAGATACTGATTATTGTTCCAAAAACTTTACCTCTTTCCAAAAGCTCAGGAACAAATATGTACGGAATAGAAAGATTCCAACCCCCCAAGTAAAGAACTGTTACAAATAATGAAGAAACTAGTAGATTCAGATACGAAGCAACATAAAATAAACCAAATTTGATACCAGAATATTCGGTTTGATAACCTGCTACTAATTCCTCTTCTGCTTCTGGTAAATCAAAAGGTAATCTCTCACACTCGGCTAGAGAAGAAATTAGAAAAATGATAAACCCTATAGGTTGACGCCAAAAATTCCACCCCCAAAAACCATATTTTGACTGGGCTTCAACTATATCAACTGTACTTGAACTGTTAGATAATCATAGTCGATGATAACATCACTGTTCCCATCGCTATTACAGAACCGTACATGAGATTTTCACCTCATACGGCTCCTCAGAGGTCGCAAATAAATCTAAGTACCTTTCAACATTATTTATCTTGATATGTTTATAGGATAGATAGAGATTCAAACTCTTATCCTAGGGCCTCGAATTAGACCAATGGAATTCTGTCTGCTATTTATTCGAAATATCTATTTCGAATAAATAAAAGTGCTTCTGAATTGATCTCATCTTTTAATAATTTGAATTTTTCTTTGTTGATTAATAACTTTATCCTTGAATAAAAAAAGAGTTTTTTGGAGCAATATCACATAGCTATTTCAACCTATCATTTTTCATTACGAAAAAGAATTAGGCATTGCATTAGTTCATGCATCATGACAAGAATTCTATCTCTCTAAATAAAATAGGTATTATAGGAAAGAAAGAATAACAAAAGATCTCTTTTTTTTTTTCAATTCTATTCTTTCGAGTTTATTTCATTCCTATTCTCCTTTCGCAGAAAAGGGGGACATTATCAAAGTAAAAGATTACTTCGTTCTTGATAGTTATTTACTTAATCAGTGGATAGGAACATACTCTGGATCGAAATCATGGGGAGTACTTCTTAATCGTTTCTACCAACTTAAAGCCCCAATTTTAATTCCTTTTAGGTCCAGAAATATCCTGTTGGATAATTTACAAAATCTCCATTACTAATCCTTTGTGTATCTTGGTCTTCCTAACCATCCACTCATTTTTGTTAACCTTCCATTATGGTAATACATCTATGTTAATAGATAGTAAAAAATCCATACAGTTGATCTTTTGAACCCGCTTCAAGCCATGATGACTAATCAACCAATCTTGGGGGAAACAGTCTCAACTGCTTTGCTTATATTTACTTTCATTTCATTCTTGTACATAGGAAATGAGATTCAATTCCGTTAACTGCAAATTCAAAAGTCGTTTTATTTCACTCATATAACTATCTGGTTTAGTTCATCAACCCGAATGCTGAATAAAAAAGAAAATATATTCAACTCATTTAACTTTCTTAAAAGAAATAGGGGAAATTTTATGTCTCACCGAATCACACGTAGAGATATTGATAATACACATAGAGTTAATGGTATTTCATAACTAATTGATTGAGCAGCAGCTCTTAAACCACCTAAAAAGGAATATTTATTATTTGATCCATATCCCGACATAAGAAGTCCAACGGGAGCAAGACTTGAAACAGCGATCCATAAAAAAACACCAATACTAAGATCGGATAGAATAAGGCGGTAACCAAAAGGAATTACTGAATAACTTAGTAAAATGGATATGACTGCTATGGATGGTCCGATACTGAATAAACGAGTATTCCCTCTAGATGGAAAAAGATTCTCTTTGAAAAGTAGTTTTGTGCCATCTGCTAGAGCTTGAAGAATTCCCAAGGGGCCGGCGTATTCAGGTCCAATACGTTGTTGTATCCCTGCAGATATTTCTCTTTCTAACCAAACAATTACTAGTACACCTAATGTGATTCCTAATACAAGAGTCAAAATAGGGACAAGCACCCATATGATCCCATAAACTTCTTTGAAGAATTCCAATCTGGAAAACGAATGGATAGCTTGTAGTTCTGTTGTATTATCAATTATCATTTCAACGATCAACTTCTCCCATAATGATATCTATACTACCTAGTATCGTCATAATATCAGCCAATTTCATTCTTTTAACTAACTGAGGCAGAATTTGCAAGTTGATAAAACCCGGTGGGCGAATTTTCCATCTCCAAGGAAAAACACTCTGATCTCCTATTAGAAAAATTCCCAATTCTCCTTTTGGTGCTTCGACTCTTACATAAAGTTCTTGTTTGGACAATTCAAAAGTTGGAGAAGGTTTTTTACTAATAAATCGATATTCAAAATCATTCCATTCAGTATCTTTTATTCTATCAAAGCGTCGGATTTCTAAATTCTCAAAGGGCCCCCCTGGAATTCCTTCCAGAGCCTGTTGGATAATTTTTATGGATTCTGTCATTTCACTGATTCGTACTAAATAACGAGCTAATGAATCCCCTTCTTTTTGCCATTGAACCTCCCAATCAAATTCGTCATAACACTCATAATGATCAACTTTACGAAGGTCCCATTGTATTCCGGAAGCTCGTAGCATTGGTCCTGATAAACCCCAATTTAGTGCTTCTTCTCCTCCAATAATGCCTACGCCCTCAACTCGTTCTAAAAAAATGGGATTCCGTGTAATAAGCTTTTGATATTCAGCAACCCCTCTTAAAAAATAATCGCAAAAATCCAAACATTTCTCTATCCATCCATGAGGTAGATCAGCAGCTATTCCTCCGATACGAAAATAATTATGCATCATTCGCATACCGGTGGCAGCTTCGAATAGGTCATATATCAATTCTCGTTCTCGAAAAATATAGAAGAAGGGGGTCTGTGCCCCAATATCTGCCATAAAAGGGCCAAGCCATAACAAATGGGAAGCTATACGACTCAACTCCAACATAATGGCTCTGATATAGCTAGCCCTTTTAGGTACTTGAATATTGCCTAGTTGTTCGGGTCCATTTACGGTTATTGCTTCTGTGAACATAGTAGCTAAATAATCCCAACGTGTTACATAAGGCAAATATTGTATAATTGTTCGGTTTTCCGCAATTTTCTCCATTCCTCTGTGTAAATAACCCAATATTGGTTCACAGTCAATAACATCTTCACCATCGAGAGTAACGATAAGTCGAAGAACACCATGCATTGATGGGTGGTGAGGGCCCATATTGACTATCATGAGGTCTTTTCTTGTAGTTGGTGCAATCATAAGTTTTTTATCGAGTCATTCTTCCATGAATTGCTGAAAGTAAAAAGAAGTTCATCAAAATGGAAACGAATAAGTTCAAATGATATCACTCTTTAAATTAACGAGTTTTTGTCTCTCGAATATCCAACTGACCAATTAATTCTTTATAACGTACGCTATTTTTTTTTGACAAATAAGCCAGTAGTCGTTGACGTTTTCCCAAAATTTTTCGCAAACCTCTCTGAGATGAATAGTCTTTTTTGTGCAATTCCAAATGTGAAGTAAGTCTCCTTATCTTAGTGGTGAAACTGAATACTTGAAATTCAACAGACCCTCTGTTTTCTTCGTTTTCTTTTTGAGAAATAACCGAAATGAATGAATTTCTTACCATAAAAAAATGCCTCCTCTCCCTTTTTACAGATATGGATTTTACCGATCAGTAATAATAATGTCATTCATTTTCATGTGGTAGATACAATAATCTAATCCAAATTTCTTTCGAAACTCCTAATTTTATCAATTCAAATGAATCAATCCAATTGAAAATTCGATTTAGATAGGGAGAGAAAAGGATTGGCACATTTTCGTATTCACAAAAGCGAAGAATTTCGACCTAAAATGAAGAAGGTTCTGTTGATTCATTTCTAGATCGAATTCATAATTATTCATTTAGTATTGGATATTTAGAATGAAATGTAAGACAGGACGTGTGATGTGTGTATTTATTTGCTTTCATATATCCTATATAGTAGAGGAGATATAGGATATATGTACTATCAACGAATTTTCAATCGTGGATACAAACGTATCCTTAACATACTGAAACGACTGCCATTATTGGTATCAAACCAATAACGATTCATACAAGCTAAATCTTCTAATCGATAATTAGGCCAAAGAAAGAACTTCAATTTCATTAATTTATTTGTCTCTCTATCAAGGTGATTACTGGCACCTAGAACTTGGCTGCTATTCTTTTCGTTGCAAAATACAGGATTTCTATCTACATCATTCCTATTCTTTGAATTGAAACAACTTAGAATTCTTAATTTTCTACGACGCCTAAACGAGAAAATATTTTCAGGAACAAGCAAATCCAAATGATTTTTGTCTCTATTTCTTGTTATTCTTTCATGTGGTGGAATAGATTCATCAAAATGATTCTTATTCTTAGCAACATATCTTTTCTCTCGGTATCGTTGATTAGTTTGGTGCTTACTCTTATGAACCAACGAAATACCGATGGTTTGATACATAATAAATTGTCCATCGTTTTTTACAGACAGACGAACGGGTTCGATAATCAATATTGCCCCTTTCATCCATTCTGGAAGAGTGAAATTCTTCTGAATCAGCATTATATCCAAATGCATTTCTCCTTTTTGAATCGCAGCTATAGAAATTTTTTTTGTTTTTTGATCTATTAGTTTAAGCAGGAAACCATATACCTTAATATTATTGATAATTCTTTGATCAAAATCAAAAGCCTCGCCCCAGCTCAATTGAAAAAGAAAACAACGTTTCAGGAACAAATATAGTTCTGCTTCCATGGGACTTTTGGATTTTTTTTTCTTTTTACCTTTTTTCATGTCCGATCCCGCAGAATCTTCTTCAATATCTTTTTGTTGGTTTGAAAGAACGGATCCAAGATCCCCTTGGCTTGTGGTTTCTTCTTGATTTATTTGATTATTCGATGGTATCAAAAAACTTCCCTCTTGGTTTTCATTAATCTTTGGCTTTCCATTTTCATTAATCTTTGGCTTTCCATTTTCATTAATCCTTGGCGTTTCATTAATCCTTGGCGTTTCATTAATCCTTGGCGTTTCATTAATCCTTGGCTTTCCATTTTCATTAATCTTTGGCTTTTCATTTTCATTAATCTTTGGCTTTTCATTACTATCTGCATTTCTATTCAAATTTAAAAGAAGTAATTCGCTTGGTATAAACCAAGGTTTCGTTTTATATGTATTATAAAGTAACACCAATTCTGGGAAGAACCAAAGTTCCGGATTCAATATGGGACGTTTTGCATTCATCCCCATCCAACCCCAAAATTCTTTTGGGGGGGTTGGTAGATTCATTTCTGGAATCATAAGATACAAAATGTTTTTTTTATCAATTATTTGAGAATTATTAGTACCAATCTTAGTACTTTGAGTCCTATTGGCATCGATCATGATCCAGGCCTCAATATCGACTTTTTGTCTAAGATCAAAATGGAGAATTTTCCAATCCAAATATTTCCTATCGGGAGTTTTTTCCATATCCATATATAGAATATTGCCCTTTACTAGAGAATCTTGATTCTTATTTCCTTCAAACGGTGATCTATAAATAAATGAGTCCTTTTTATTTTCAGAATTAATAGATTTATATGCGAAAAGATCATATTTATAGGATTTTGTAAAATTATCTTTTTGATTCGATAATGATTCCAAAATAGTTGGTTTTTTGGAATCAATTAATTGGTCTTTTTCAATAAATTGGTCTTTTTCATATGAATTCCATTTGCTGAAATTTTGCCTTTTACGTTGATAAAAGGAAAAATTAATAGATTTATATGAGAATGAGAAAAGATCATAGTTATCGTCTTCTGGAAAATAATATTTTTGATTCGATAATGATTCCAAAATAGTTGGTTTTTTGGAATCAATTAATTGGTCTTTTTCATATGAATTCGATTTGCTTAAATTTTGCATACGACGTTGATAAACTCTATTCCTCCATTGTTGTGGTATTAATCCAGACCATCTGATCTGAGATAAATCGTATTGATAATGTCCTCTTAACCAGTTTTTCCATTGATTCATTTCAGAACTCGGAAGTCTGTTATCCCTTAATTTAGAATGAACTATTCCTTGTGTTTCAAAAGAATCCTTTATTTCAGGCTTAATAAAAAAAGGGATTTCTTGATATTGAAGAAATGATTTTAATTTATACAAGTTAATAACTTGGGTTTGTGATAATTTGTAAAATACATATGCTTGTGACAAGTACGATAAGTCAGAAAAAATATCTGAATTTTTCTTACTATTACTAATATTATAAAGTGCCTTTTTTATAGTCGAAATAAACTCCATTTGATTTTGATTTTTTTTATTGTAAATGGATTTATTCCTAATTATTTTTGTTAAAATAAGAAATAATTTTCTCTTCCTTCTGAGAATATTAATGATAGAGACAAGTATATTTGTGTAGATGCTTTCAATGCAAAATTTTAGAAAAAAGTTTAATTTACAGATTAATCGAGTATTTCTTCTTTTTAATATTTTCCATTTTTCTAATCTTTTAGCATTATAACTTGTTTTGTTAAGACTAATATTTATTTCTGGAGTTACTTTTTTTTTCTCTTTTGTAATTCTTTCTATTTGATTTCTAATTGTATTTGTTCTATCAGTCAGGTCCTTCATTTTTTTTTCGGTCAATGAAGAATTTGTCCAACCTGAAGATGCGATTTGACTAGATGATTCATGAATCATCTGATTGCTGATTATGGGATCTCTTTCTTTTTTAGTTTCACTCGATTCATATACTTCTACTTTTCTTGATCGAAATAAGAGAATTGGATTGATTTTTAAGAGTTCTTCTCTTATTTTTTTCA